CATTCTTGGTCATTGAGATTCGTGCCAATTCGGATTAATATTTAGGTATAGATATTACCTATTTTTTTCTCCTTTCAAACAAAATGAAATGATTGAAGTTTCTCTATTTGGAATCGTGTTAGGCCTAATTCCTATTACTTTGGCTGGATTATTCGTAACTGCATATTTACAATACAGGCGGGGTGATCAGTTGGACCTTTGATTAATTAACATCTCCTTTTTGAATTGACCTCCTGTAAACGAGGAGGTCAAATTCCGATTGCTGTACAAGTTACTGAATTTATTTCACGATCTAAGAAAGAAAAAAATCACGCTCTGTAGGATTTGAACCTACGACATCGGGTTTTGGAGACCCACGTTCTACCGAACTGAACTAAGAGCGCTTTCTAGATAAGACCCTAAAGAAAAGGATTCTCTTTTGTTTTGAATCGATCTCAACGGATCCCTCGTTACTGCTCTTTTGTATTTTTTGTCTTTTGAACAGTAATAAGTAGGGATGACAGGATTTGAACCCGTGACATTTTGTACCCAAAACAAACGCGCTACCAAGCTGCGCTACATCCCTTCAATTTCTCTACAGTGTCATTGTAGAGAATTCCTGTCTTGTTTTCCACATTGTTATTTTCTCCACAGATATACATAAAATTTATGCCCATTTCGTCTTTTTGGTTTCATTTAACATATAAATAATAGTAAAAGACTTGTATACATATGAAATACAGAACCCACCGTAAAAGTATAATATATAAATTTATAAATTATTTAGGAAATACTCGGTAAGTAGGGGGTATTTTTTTCTTTTTTAATAAAAGAAAAATATGATTTATTTAATAGATTATTGTATAATTCAATTAGGGATTCTGTGTACAACTAGAAGAGGTCCTTAACTACATATCTGATCATATATGCATTATTTTTATGTATTACAATAAAAGAAGGAGGGTTTTGAATGCGAGATCTAAAAACATATCTCTCCGTGGCACCAGTTCTAAGCACGTTATGGTTTGGAGCTTTAGCGGGTTTATTGATAGAGATTAATCGTTTTTTTCCGGATGCGTTGACATTCCCCTTTTTTCATTCTAGTTATTGACATGGAAAGGAATTAAAAAAATTAAAGATACAATCAAATATTTGTGACTAATCCCCCCTCTTTTCTCTTTTTTCCCTTTTTAGAATTTAGAATAAGGGAGGAAAGAGAAAGAATCAAAACGGATTCAATGTCTGTGAGACTCAGATTCAAGTTTGAATTACATGAATATCGGAATGGGGTAGAATAGAAATGTGGGTCTAAGGCAAGAGTATTTTACAACTGTATTTCAATTTGTAAATAGAGTTTAGAAATCATTGTATTATTTATATTTTCTACGATTTTCATTACTTTATTGATTATTGATCTTTTAGATTTGAAGTGAGTAACTTATATTTTTTCCTGCCTTTCTTCTTCGTTTCAAATTGAAAATAGAAGAGTTGAGTAAATCAAAAATTAAAAGGAGGTTCATGGCCAAGGGTAAAGATGTCCGACTAAGGGTAATTTTGGAATGTACCGCTTGTGTCCGAAACGGTGCTAATAAGAGTAAGAGATCGATGGGCATTTCCAGATATATTACTCAAAAGAACCGACAGAATACGCCTAATCGATTAGAATTGAGAAAATTCTGTCGCTATTGTTCCAAACATACCATTCATGGGGAGATAAAAAAATAGAGTACCTCCTGGAAATAGAAAAAATAACATTATATATAACTATAACATATATAAAAAAAATCCTATTTCTGAATTCTAATTCATTTTAACCAAAATAGGATTTTCTGGATAAGGAATAAACAAACAAACCATGGATAAATCCAAGCGACCTTTTCTTAAATCCAAGAGAACTTTTCGTAAGCGTTTGCCCCCGATTGAATCGGGGGATCGAATTGATTATAGAAACATGAGTTTAATTAGTCGGTTTATTAGTGAACAAGGAAAAATATTATCTAGACGGGTGAATAGATTGACCTTGAAACAACAACGATTAATTACTACTGCCATAAAACAAGCTCGTATTTTATCTTTGTTACCCTTTCTCAATAATGAGAAACAATTTGAAAGAACCGAGTCGGCCCCCAGAACTACTGGTCTTAGAACTAGTAATAACTAGCCGCCTTACTCTTTCTTCACTAAAATTATAATTCCAACCCTCCTTTGAGTTCGGATTGGTATTTTTTTTGCTCGAAAGATCCGAGAATCTAGATTGAATTATCGTGTCGTAATATAAATACTAAATCGGAAAAGAATAAACTTTTTTATTGAACGTGTTTATTCATTTTGAATATTTTAAAATATTTACTCATAGTAATTTTTATTCTATCCTCCCGGAGTTCATTCTCCGGGGAACTCCGTTTAAATTATTCCGGTGGATTCTACTTCGTTTATGATCTCATTGGAAATCATGTAAAGAGAATTCCTATTGAATATAGCTATTTGTGCAAGTATTTTACGATTAAGAAGCAACTGTTTATTATATAGATCGTGTATTAATCTACTATAACTATAAGTTACTCTATTTTCGCGAATTACTGCGTTTATTCGAGTGATCCACAAACGACGAAAATTTCGCTTTTGCCTATCCCTATCCCGATGAGCCGAAACCAAAGCTCTTATTTTCTGTTGAGTAATAGTTCGAGTAAGTCTTGAATGAGCTCCTCGAAAGCTTGATGCAAATAAACGAATTTTTGTTCTACGTCTCCGAGCTACATATCCCCGTTTAATTCTAGTCATTGAATAAATGAACCTTTAATGAATAACTAATTGATTTCCGTTCTTTCAGTTATTCTTTTCCCCTTTCCTAGTCTTTTAATAACAAAACGGATTTTTCCAATGTATAAAATTAAAATTCCAATGGCTTTGGCTACTATAACCTCCCCGACCACGATTTTTTTAGATATTTCACTGCGAAATACGAAATTGTCTTCTGTTAGGTGTCTAAAAATAGAGTAAATAAAAAAATAAAAGTGGGTTCCATCGTTTTTATGGTTACTTCTTAAACGGTGAGGTCTTTTCTATACACCGGAGCCTTTACTTTATGTTATTGGGAACTTGTATAGTTCCCACTCTTTGGCTCTACCCATGAATTATCCAGTAAAGTAATAGGTCTTTCACAATGAGATCTACCTATACAGTAACGGTATTTAATTATGAAAGTTAGCTGGGTAGCTGACCCTGTTAGTCCGTTCTTGCCAAAGTGGGGACCTAATCTTTTTGTTTTTAAAATAAGATTTCTTCCGCTTAATGGATAACCGTTTGCTATCAATGGAGAATTGAGGTGATTGGATTTGCACCAACGAAAACCATAAATTTCATACACAATGAAGAGATATGATAGATTTTTTTATATTTTATTTTTTATATAGTGGATGAAATTCCTTCTTCCATTCTATCCTATTCAGCGGTACTGATCCTTGATACTGTAAAAGCAGTTTTCTTTTTTTGTGCCAGCTCACGATCTAAACGAGTCGCACATACACCCTAGTACATGTTCCTCGGCGCTGAGGGCATCCCCGAAGCGCAGGGGATTTGGTGACATTTTTTATTGGCTGTCTTGTATTTCTAATAAGTTGTTTAATCGTTGGCATGTTGAATCATATACATAATGAATGGGCTGGTTTAGATTAATCCTAACCGGATTATTTGATTATGAATTACTTATATTTAAAAGAATTAAGAACCTCGGAGATTAAATTTCATGCATGGATTTGCGTGAAATCCATGTATGTTACATTATTTTCATTCAACTGCTACAAGATCAATAATTCCATAAGCTTGTGCTTCTGTTGCTGACATAAAAACATCTCTTTCCATGTCTTCGGATACAACCCATAATGGTTTACCCGTTCTTTGTACATAAACCCTTGTGATGGTTTCACGCAGTTTCAGCAGTTCTTCCGCTTCCAAGATAAATTCTCCCACTTGTGTCTCATAAAAACCACTAGCAGGTTGATGGATCATTACCCTGATGATCATAATAAAAGGTTTCTTTATCTCGCATGATGAAGCGAAGAGAAAAGAAAAATAAGAATAATAAAAAAAGATAGAATTGAACAACCGTACAGGCATAATTTGTGCATTGCATACGGCTCTACAATAAAATTGACCCTTACCCTTGAAGAAAGAAAATCTATCAGACTTGGGGCAGATAGGTAAATGTAGGTAAATGATCAAAAAGCCATCCTTCCTTGGAGAGGATTTCCAAAATACTATGACGGCTCCGTTGCTGTATATATTTATTTAATTTTGTTGTCTGTGATTCAGCAATCCCAAAGTTTCTTTTTGATTCAATATCTTGATCTTGTTTTTCGCGCTCTTTCATAACAAAAATTTTGTTAAGAGTCTCCCGGTGTGAAAACAAAAAAAGTTTGTGACGCTGAACTGGACTCCCGATAGATAAGAGAAAATCGGAAATCTTTTTTATCTCATACTACTCTCTCGATACATAATCTAACGTTTTGAAAAAAATTCTCATATCGAATTCGAAGTGCCATGCTATTGTTACTTAATATTCATATGGCGAAGGCATAGTCTTCTTTTTTCTTTCAAATAAAAACCTCATTGGCGCCAAGCGTGAGGGAATGCTAGACGTTTGGTAATTTCTCCTCCGACCAGGAGAAAAGATCCCATGGAGGCAGCTAACCCCATGCATACTGTATGGACATCTGGTCGTACAAATTGCATAGTATCGTAAATAGCTATTCCAGGTATTACCCACCCCCCAGGAGAGTTTATAAACAAATAAATATCTTTGGTATCGTCCTCGATACTAAGATATACCATAAGACCGATAAGTTGATTCGAGATCTCGCTATCAACCCCTTGGCCTAAAAAAAGTAATCTTTCTCGATAAAGTCGGTTGATTAGGGTAAAGCTGTATCCGTTAGGAACCGTACATGCACCTTTTGATGCATACGGTTCAAAAAATTTCGAAAAAAAAAAAGAATCAATGTATAGATTCCAGTCCTCATTCT